TTATTCTTTTATCTTTCTTTTATCTTCCCCTCATCATGCGAAATAGAGAAACCTTTTTTATCTTATATCATCAGGGTAATGATCCATCAACCCGCTGGTTCTTTTTCTGAAGTAGCAACGGGAGAATTCATCCTGGAAGTGGGAGAACTGCTGAAACTACGTGAAACCCTGACAAGGGTTTATGTACAAAGAACGGGGAAACCCTTCTGGGTTGTATCCGAAGACATGGAAAGAGATATTTTTATGTCAGCAACAGAGGCCCAAGCTTATGGAATTGTTGATCTTGTAGCGGTTGAATGACAATAAATAGCCTGAATTTCGCGTCAATTCGTGATTTAAAATGAACCCTGCCGCGTTTAATATTCTATGACTTTTATTTATTTACTATCTATTGATTGATGATTCTATTGATCTATCGATTCTATTCTATTGAATAAAAGTCATTCATAATCATACGGTTAGGATCGATCTAAACCAGCCCATTATGTATATGATTCAACATGCCAACGATTAAACAACTTATTAGAAATACAAGACAGCCAATCAGAAATGTCACAAAATCCCCCGCGCTTCGGGGATGCCCTCAGCGTCGAGGAACATGTACTAGGGTGTATGTGCGACTCGTTCAGATCATAAACTAGAACAAAGGAAAGAGAACAATGTTCGAATATCAATGATCAAATAGGATAGAACGGAAAAACAAACTACATTTACTATCTAAAAATAAGAAAATGGGGTCATATCCCTTTTATTGTGTATGAAATTTATGGTTTCTATTGGTGTAAAACCACTCACCTCAATTCAAGATGAGAAGTAATTCTCCATTGGTAGCAAATGGTTATCCATTAAGCGGAGGAAATCTTAGTAACATAGACCCCTCTTGCAAGAACGGACTAACAGGGTCAGCTACCCAGCCAACTTTCATAATTAAATACCGTTACTGTATAGGTAGAGCTCGTTGTGAAAGACCTATTACTGGATAATTCATGGGTAGAGCCGAAGAATGTGAACTATACAAGTTAGCAATAACATTGATTAAATGAAGTAAGGGCTCCGGTGTATAGAGAAGACCTCACCGTTTAAGAAGTAACCATAGAAACGATGGAATCCACTATTTAGTTATCATTGCTATTTTTTTTAACCTAGTATAGTACAATTTCGTATTTCGAGGTGAAATGCCTATAAAAAAATAAAAAATCGTGGTTGGGAAGGTTATAGTAGCGAAAGCCATTGGAATTTTTAGTTTATACATTGGAAAAATCCGTTTTGTTATTAATATACTAGGAAAGGGGCAAAAGAATAACTGAAAGAAAGGAAATCTATTAGTTATTCGTTAAAGTTTCATTTATTCAATGACCAGAATTAGACGGGGATATATCGCTCGGAGACGTAGAACAAAAATTCGTTTATTTGCATCAAGCTTTCGGGGGGCTCATTCAAGACTTACTCGAACTATTACTCAACAAAAAATAAGAGCTTTGGTTTCGGCTCATCGGGATAGGGATAGGCAAAAAATAAACTTTCGTCGTTTGTGGATCACTCGAATAAATGCAGCAATTCGTGAAAGGGGGGTATGCTATAGTTATAGTAGATTAATAAATGATCTGTACAAGAGACAGTTGCTTCTTAATCGTAAAATACTTGCACAAATAGCTATATCAAATAGGAATTGTCTTTATATGATTTCCAATGAGATCATAAAAGAAGTAGGTTGGAAAGAATCCACCGGTTAAACGGAGTTGCCCGGAGAATGAACTCCGGGAAGATCGAATAAAAATGAATAGAATTAGAATATGATAAAATATCAGAAAGTAGTCAAAATAAATATGAATCAACACGTTCAATAAAAAATTTTATTCTTCCCTGATTATTCTTTTTTTTTTTTTTCTTACGACACGAGACTTCAATCCGGATTCTTGGATTTTTCCAACAAAAAAGAAATCCGCGTTTGAGTTCGGATGGGCATTTGAATTCAAGTGAAGAAAGAGTAAACCTATCTTTTTCTGGCTCTAAGACTGGGAGTTCTGGTGGTCGACTCGGTTCTTTCAAATTGTTTCTCATTATTAAGAAAAGGTAACAAAGATAAAATACGAGCTTGTTTTATAGCAATAGTAATTAATCGTTGTTGTTTCAAGGTCAATCTATTCACTCGTCTAGATAATATTTTTCCCTGTTCACTAATAAATCGACTAATTAAACTCATGTTTTTATAATCAATTCGATCCCCCGATTGGATCGGGGGCAAACGCCTACGAAAAGATCGCTTGGATTTAAGAAAAGTTCGCTTAGATTTTTCCATGGTTTGGTTAGTTTATTTCTTATCCCTAAAATCCTATTTCAACCGTATCTTTTATTAGAATAAATAAATAGGATTTGGTTTGTTTATAATTATCTTTAACTATGTTAAATATGTTATATATATAATGTCATTTTTGCCCTTTCCTTGTAAGAAAGATAAGGGCGCCGGTGCTCGGTTCGTTCGATCTATTTCTTTATCTCCCCATGAATCGTATGTTTGTTACAATATGGACAGAATTTTAGCAACTCCAATCGATTAGGCGTATTGTGCCGGTTCTTTTGAGTAATATATCTGGAAATCCCCGTTGATTCCTTATTAACACCGTTTCGAACACAAGCGGTACATTCCAAAAGAACCGGTATTCGCACATCTTTACCCTTAGCCATGAACCTCCTTTGGATTTTTCATTTACTCAACTCTTCCTTTTTCAATTCGAAACGAAAAAGAAGAAAGGAAGGAAAAAATTTGTAACTAGCTATCCTCTTATGCAAGATTTCATTACAATCAATATAGGAAATACGATAGAAAGATTTCTAAACTATATTTCAACAGTACAGTATTTCATATAATTATCGTCTAGAATACGCTTTCCCTAGAACCAGAGTTTGTATTCGACTTCCATAGAAATTTAATACATAGAAATTCATATTAATTTAATTCCAACCTGAACCCGACTCTCACAGCTGTTGAATATAATATTCTTTCTCTTTCCTCCCTTTTTCTAGGGAAAAAAGAGAAAAGAAGGGGCTTTATTTAATTGTATCTCTAATCTTCTTTATTCCTTCCCACGTCAATAACTAGAATGAAAAAAAGGGGAACGTCAACGCATCCGGGAAAAAACGATTAATCTCTATCAATAAACCTGCCAAAGAACCGAACCATAGAGTACTTAGTACCGGTGCCACGGAAAGATATGTTTTTAGATCTCGCATTGAAAAACCTCCTTTTATAGTAATACATACATAAGATAATACATATTGAAATGTACAATCATCCAGTAAATAAGATTTCCTTTTTGTTAAATACAGAAAAAACGTCCTTTTCTTCCCCACTATTCCCCAAAAAGACTCGTTTATTTTTCCTAGGGGTTCCAGAAGTATTTTACTATTATTATATGTTAAATGAGACCAAAAAGGCGAAATGGACATAAAAATTCTAGATTTTAATAGAGGCAATAACGATGTGGAAAACAAGACAGGAATTCTCTACAATGACACTGTAGACCAATGGAAGGGATGTAGCGCAGCTTGGTAGCGCGTTTGTTTTGGGTACAAAATGTCACGGGTTCAAATCCTGTCATCCCTACCTATTACTGCTCCTTTGAGCAGTAACGAGGGATTTTTTGAGATCAATTCACGTTGGACATATCATATAGAATCTTTTATTCTTATGATGATACTATATGTGTATGCATACAAGATGTATTGGGGCCAATCCTTTTCTTTACAGTCTTTTCTTTTATGAGAAGAAAGCGCTCTTAGTTCAGTTCGGTAGAACGTGGGTCTCCAAAACCCGATGTCGTAGGTTCAAATCCTACAGAGCGTGATTTGTATCTTCTTCGATGGAATTTGACTGAAACACTAACTGGAACAGCAATCTTTATTTGACCTCCTAGATATTAAAGAAAGGAGGAGGTCAATCAAAAAAAGAGATATTAATTAATCAAAGGTCTAACTGATCGCCACGCCTGTATTGTAAATAGGCAGTTACAAATAATCCAGCCAAAGTAATAGGAATTAGACCTAACACAATTCCAAATAGAAAAACTTCAATCATTTCAATTTGTTTGAAAGGAGAAAAAAGAGGTAATATCTATACCTAAATATTAATCCGAATTACCATGAATCTCAATGACCAAGAATTGGCAATTAACGGGGTAAAAATACACAGAAGTTCGCAGAAAGATTTTGTGCAATTAATTTCAAATAAGTCGTATCTTGCTCAGACCAATAAATAGAGCTGAGGTTATAGTTAAAGCCGTTAGTAGAAAACCGAAATAACTAGTTATGGTAGGCATCAAGGAGCTAAATGAAATATGGTCTTTTTATACATATGTTTATAAAAAAGCACTTACCTGAGTTTCCTTTTTTGCAAAATAGGAGAAAAAAACCAATTGAAAGTTTTTGAGTCATCTATCATTATAGACAGCACTAACAAGGATAAAGTCACAACTATATAAAAAAATTGATTCATCATCTGTAACATCTACCCATACCGCGTTTGCAATCAGCAAATGCATTCTTGGATCATTTTTCAATTCAACTTATAAACGAATAATAAGAACTGGGTAGTGTAATTTCGTTTTAAAATAAGACTAACTCTTTTCCAATCATTATGGAATCAAATTAGAAAATTATTCCTATTTTTATCATTTGTTTTATTGGATCGAATCTATATATTTTAGAGCGAACATTAATCTTATAAAACTTTTACTTTCATTTTAACTAATTAGATTCCGTAATGAGTTCACTCATATAATATCTTAAATATCTTGAATGAATGAGAACAAAAAGTTATCACATGATCACTCAAAAAAATAGGTGTTTTGGTTCAACTATATTCTAAGACTATTAATTTCTATTTTCTTTTGCTTTAGAAGTTCTATTTTGTATTTTTCATATATATATTAGAAATGCGCATCTTTTTAGTTAGGTCAAGAAAGAACCTTCAGATTTCGATCTAATACAACAATGTATGCATT